ATCAATAAAAGGAGAGGGAATAACATAGTATTATCCGATTCATGAGGATATAAAGAAATGTTTTGATTATCAAAAATTTTCTGATTAATAGTGATAAAAGATTGTTTTTGATTTTCATTTAGATTTAGAGATAAAGAAGAATAATTTTCCTTCTTATTCAGACTTTTTACTAAAGTGCATAAAAAAAAAGGTGGATTAATTCTTTTTAATCCTTCTTTGCCCCATAAAGATATTGAATATAATGAATTGTTGTTTTTTCCACTGTAATTTTGAAAATTCACGTTTAAATGCCCGTCAAAAGTAAGTAAATAGATCCGAAACATATAAAATGCGGTTAATCCTGCTGTCGACCAAGCTATTATTGCAAAAATTGGCGAATACAACCAACTATCATTAAGAATTTCATCTTTTGACCAAAAACAAGCAAGAGGCGGGATTCCACAAATAGAAAGAGTACCTAAGAAAAAAGCAACGTTTGTAATTGGCACATGCTTTTTTAATCCTCCCATAAGAACCATATTCTGACTTTTCTCTGGAGAATATCCAACAAGGGTTTCCATTGAATGAATAATAGATCCAGATCCTAAAAACAATAATGCTTTGGAATAAGCATGAGTAATCAAATGAAATAAAGCAGCTCGATAAGATCCCATGCCTAGAGCTAACATCATATAACCCAATTGCGACATTGTCGAATATGCTAAACTTCTTTTAATGTCTTTTTGAGCAATAGCTAAAGTAGCCCCTAATAGTACTGTTACTATACCTATCAAAGCTATAAAATTCATTATGTAAGGTATAACTACGAAAAGAGGAAGAAGCCTAGCGACAAGAAAAATACCCGCTGCTACCATAGTAGCAGCATGGATAAGAGCCGAAATAGGCGTAGGACCTTCCATTGCATCAGGTAACCACACATGAAGCGGAAATTGGGCAGATTTAGCAACTGCACCAGTAAATAATAAGAAAGTACACAAAATACCAAAATAAAAATGGACGTCATTATTTTGAATCCATTTATTGAATATTTCAAATAAATCCCAAAATTCGAAACTACCTGTTATCCAATAAAGACCTAAAATTCCTAATAATAATCCAAAGTCTCCGACACGATTAGTTACAAACGCTTTTTGACAAGCACTTGCTGCAATAGGTCGTGTGAACCAAAAACCTATCAACAGATATGAACACATTCCAACTAATTCCCAAAAAATATAAATTTGTATTAAATTCGAACTAGTAACTAATCCCAACATGGAAATATTGAAAAAACTCATATAACAAAAAAATCTCAAATATCCTTCATCATGAGCCATATAACTGTCACTATAAATAAGAACAATAATTGCAACAGTAGTTATCAAGATTAACATAATAGAAGTAAGTGAATCAACCAAATATCCAAACTCTAAAGAAAAATCATTATTAATAGTCCAAGATCCTACATATTGATAGATAAAACTGCTATTTATTTGTTGAATAGATAACTGAATCGAAAAAAGCATAACTATGCTTAAACACAAAATACTAGAAAAAGACCACATACGCCGAAATTTTTTTGTCGCTGTAGGAAAAAAAAGAATTCCTGCTCCTATTAGAAAAGGAACTGGAAGTGGAATCAAAGGTATGATCCATGCGTATTCGTATATATGTTCCATAAAAAATAAAACTTTAAATTTTTCATTAATTTTTTGCAATTGACATGCTCTTACCTCTTTAACTTTAAAAAGAAGTCAATAAAAAAGAAAGATATGGAATAAGATTTTCTTACAATAGGATTTTCTTACAATAGGAAATTCAAATTTTTATTTGAATACTTGAAATTTGATTATTAGAATGAATATTTTTTTAATATTCCAATGAAAAAGTTCTAATTGGTCAAATGCCCAAGTTACCAACTTTTTAGTGAAAATTTTATTTTTTTAGTTTTTCACTAAACTATTCAAGTCTATTAATCTATAAAAACTTTGATTTTTTTCTTATGTTAGGAGAAATTGATAAATAGAAAAAGTAGATAAAAAATACCTAAAAAATCCTAATATCTACTAAAAATTTATACAAATGAAGTAAGAACTCTGTCATTTTTCTTTCGAATTTTGAATGCATTATCTGTAAACTTTTTTTTGTATTCTATTTGGCTAAAACATTTAGATATATTCGCCACTTTACTTGCTAATTTGCATAAGATAAAAGAAAAAAAGGGGACTCTAAAGTGTCAAATCCTGTATAATTACTTCATGATGAATAGAATTTCAAATTGAAAAAAGTCGAAGAGAATGAAAGGTCTTCTATTTTCTATTAGTCAAGCGGTCTTTTATTTTGACATTTCAAAAGAAACTTTTCATTCTGTTTTTTCTAGCAAACGTAAATTTTATTTTTATATAACCATATAACATAAAAAAATAGAAGTCTAAGTCGAAAACTAAATTCTTTATGTTAGTCAAATTTAATAAAAATACCAATTGTAGTTTAATGGTACAAAAATTTCTACTGATTTTTTTTATAACATTTTGAAATTTGTTAATTTTATTAAGGTGTTGTCTAAAAACGAAAGAAAATCAATTAAATAGAAAAGAAAGCATTCCTTTGCTTTCAACAATAGATGTCTTTCACATCCAACTATAAAAATAAGTAACCTATTTTTTTAATGGCAGTTCCAAAAAAACGTACTTCTATTTCAAAAAAACGTATTCGTAAACAGATTTGGAAAAGAAAAGGATATTTGGCATCGTTAAAAGCACACTCATTAGGAGCATCTCTTTCGAAAGCGAATCCAAAAAATTTTTTTGATAATCGATAAGGAATAAAGCGTTTAAATAAGCTGAATTAACCAGATAAAAAAAAGGGTATAAGTCCTAATAGATTATAGAGCATAAAAAAAATGAATTTTCGTATAGAATTGAAAAGAAGAATTTGCCTTTTCTAATGTATTGAATTGATCAATCGAAAATGGATCTGACCTCTTTCTTCTCTTATGAGGTGTCAAATAGGAACTCTTTTTCTTTTTTACTATATTTTTAGTATAAAAGGCTATAAAAAAAAATAGATGATTTCATTACCTTTTTTATTTCTTTTATAATTTACGAGATGGGGATTTTTATTTTCCCCATCAACCTTTATTAATACGAAAAAAAATTGAGTAATTAGTGCAATTTGTCTTTTGCGCATTGGAATTGAAAACGGAAAAACCAGTTTATCTATAGAGTAAGTGATCTGTCAAAATCTTTCTTCAGTGAATAAGAAAGAGAAAGTATTGAATTCAATAGTCAATATAAAAGCCTTCTTTTTCCTTTTTCGAATAGAATCTTTGAATATTGTATTGAGTTTTAGTTGACTAGTATGTAAGATGAATTTCTCTTGAATAATCAAAAAATAGACTCTTTTTCGATTCTCAGAATGATACAGATAGAGTTATCTATTAATAACTTTATCAGTTTCTCTAAAACTTAAATTTTCAAGAAAAAATTGAAATAAAAAATAAAAATTCTATCCTATCTTTCTATCTTTTTCTCTTTCTTTTGGATTTTATATCTTTTAAATCGATTTATATATGAACTATCTTATATATACAAGAATTCTTAAAAGAATCATCAATATATTTCCTTTTTTTTCTATTTAAGATTGAAATATTTTTTAATAAAGATTGAAACTTAACAAAATTTGTTTATTGACCCAACTTAATAACGGAACTATAAAATGCCACAAAAAAGTCCTATGATTCTCTTATATTTTTGAAACAAAATTTTCTAAAGAAAAAGCATATTCATATCATGAAATAATTGGATACCTGGATTCAAATGAAAGAAAAATTTTCTAGTTATAAAAAGTTTCAGCAACTTTTTATATAACACCAACAACCAAAAAAAGTATTCCTATTGAACGTTCAAATTCTGATTTGAACGGCCTTTGGTTTTATTCATTCATTTTAATCTAATCTATTCTAAAAAGATTGCGTTCATTCGCTCAATCTCGACGATTAAATTGAAATAGGCTATTATGATTTAACAAGCCGCTATGGTGAAATTGGTAGACACGCTGCTCTTAGGAAGCAGTGCTATAGCATCTCGGTTCGAGTCCGAGTGGCGGCATGGCTTTTTAGAAATTGTAATTGATTTGATGAATTAAAAAAAAAATTCGTAGTCCTATAATATAATGAAAAGAGAAGAATTGAATTCTATATTTTCGTAATTTTGAATTAAGGGACTTTTTTATGATATTTTCAATTTTAGAGCATATTTTAACTCAGATTTCTTTTTCAATGATTGTAATTTTAATTACAATTCATTTAACCACTTTATTAGTAAATGAAAGAGTAACTCTATTGGATTCCTTAGAAAAAGGCATGATAGTGACGTTTTTCTGTATAACAGGATTATTATTCACCCGTTGGCTTTCTTCAGGGCATTTTCCTTTAAGTGATTTATATGAATCATTAATCTTCCTTTCGTGGAGTTTCTACATTATTCATATAATTCTTTCTTTTCAAAAACAGAAAAATTATTTAAGTTCAATAACTGCACCGAGTGCTCTTTTTACTCAAGGGTTTGCTACTTCAGGACTTTTAACTGAAATGTATCAATCAAAAATATTAGTACCTGCATTACAATCCCAATGGTTAATGATGCATGTAAGTATGATGGTATTGGGTTATGCAGCTCTTTTATGCGGATCTTTATTATCAGTAGCACTTTTAGTCATTACATTGAAAAAAAATAGAACGAGTTTTAGTAAAATAAAAAACTTATTAAATGAGCCTTTTTTTTTCAGTGAAATACAATATTTTACTCCAAAATCCAATATTGTCCAAAGCACTTCTCTTTTTGCTCTTAGCAATTATTACAGGTCCCAGTTGATTCAACAACTAGATCGTTGGAGTTACCGTGTTATTAGTTTAGGATTTCTCTTTTTAACTATAGGTATTCTTTCAGGAGCAGTATGGGCCAATGAGGCATGGGGGTCCTATTGGAATTGGGACCCAAAAGAAACATGGGCTTTTATTACTTGGACCATATTCGCGATTTATTTACATATTCGAACAAATACGAATTTGCAAGGTGCGAATTCCGCGATTGTGGCTGCTATAGGGTTTCTTATCATTTGGATCTGCTATTTTGGGGTTAACCTCTTAGGAATCGGGCTACATAGTTATGGTTCTTTTACATTAAAAAATATCTAATTGATTTGAATAAAAGACCTGACGAATGTAAATATAGAAAAAATATTACATAATTACATATAGAAATAGGCCAGCTTTGTTGAGAACCATTTAAATCAAGTAGTGTAGTGATTCAAATGGTTCTCAAAAATGTCAAATGATCTTAATCTTCTTAGAATTACTTTTTTTCTTTTTCATTTTTTCCATAAAGTTGAAAAGTCTTTTCATGTGAAAAATATTGCTAAAAATAACTTGATAAAATAGCTTCTACCTTTTCAATTGATAGTGACAGAGCGAAATCGGGGTAAAGGCCAATACCGATTACTGGTAGAAAAATGGAGATTGCAATAAATAACTCCCGCGGTCCAGAATCAAAAAAAGAAGAGTTTGGAATATTCAACAACTTGTATCCATAGAACATTTGCCGTAACATAGATAATGAATAAATAGGCGTTAATAGAATTCCAATTGCCATTCCAAAAGTAATGAGTATTTTTGACATGAAAAGGTATTTTTGGCTAGTAATTATTCCAAAAAAAACAATGAATTCCGCAACAAAACCACTCATGCCTGGTAAAGCAAGGGAAGCCATTGAAAAGCTGCTGAAGAGTGTATATACTTTTGGCATCGAAATAGCTATTCCGCCCATTTCGTCTAGATAAACAAGTCGTATTCGATCATAACTGGTTCCTGCTAAGAAAAAAAGCGCAGCACCAATAAATCCATGGGAAATGATTTGTAAAAGGGCCCCGTTAAGCCCCGTATCACTTATAGAACTAAGTCCTATAATTATGAAACCCATGTGAGATACAGAGGAATAGGCTATTCGTTTTTTTAAATTACGTTGTCCAAGAGATGTTGAAGCTGCATAGATTATTTGAATTGTGCCTAATATTAGCAACCAGGGGGAAAATATAGAATGAGCGCGGGGTAACAATTCCATATTTATACGCACTAACCCATACGCTCCCATTTTTAATAATATTCCGGCTAGAAGCATACATGTACTGTAATGGGCTTCTCCATGAGTATCTGGTAACCATGTATGCAGAGGTATAATCGGCGATTTAACAGCAAAAGCGATAAGAAATCCAATATAGAATATTATTTCTAATGCCACAGGATATGATTGATTAGTTAATGTTTCAAAAGCAAGCGTCGGTTCATTGGAACCATATAAACCAATACCCAGAACTCCCATTAATAGGAAAATAGAGCCCCCTGCAGTGTACAAAATAAACTTTGTAGCAGAGTATAAACGTTTCCTTCCTCCCCACATAGATAAAAGTAGATAAACTGGAATTAATTCCAATTCCCACATTAGAAAAAAAAGGAAAAGATCTTGACAAGAAAATAATCCTATTTGACCGCTGTACATTGCTAACATAAGGAAATGGAAGAATCGCGAATCTCGAGTAACTGGCCAGGCCGCTAAAGTAGCTAAAGTAGTGATAAACCCCGTCAGTAAAATGGGACCTATGCAAAGACCATCTATTCCTAATCTCCAGTGCAAATCAAAAAAATCAATCCATTTATAATCTTCGGCTAGTTGAATTAATGGATCGTCCAATTGAAAATGATAAAAGAATGCATAGGTTGTTAGAAGGAGTTCTAACACACATATGCATATAGTATACCATCTCAATACTTTATTCCCTTTATGAGGAAAAAAGAAAACGAAAGAACCTGCGAATATAGGAAAAACTACAATTATTGTTAACCAAGGAAAAGAATTCGTGGTAAAGACAAGATACACTTGGACCAAAAACTCGTACCCGAAAATCAATATAATAGATATTGATTTTCGGGCGCGGGGTTTGTCGGTAAAAAAAAATGGATTATGAATTCAAGTGGAGTTTACTAGAATGTATCAATAAGCTAGACCCATACTTCGAGTTGTTTCATGCCATAAATAAACTCGAACACTCAAAAAATCTGTTGGGCAGGCAGATTCACATCTCTTACAACCAACACAGTCCTCTGTTCTTGGAGCAGAAGCTATTTGCTTAGCTTTACACCCGTCCCAGGGTATCATTTCTAATACATCTGTGGGACAAGCTCGAACGCATTGAGTGCACCCTATACATGTGTCATAAATCTTTACTGAATGTGACATTTTCTCTATCCAAAAATTGAACTTCATGAAATTTCGATCTAGTAAACTTATAAATGAATGAAATATTCAAACTCAAACACTAGATGAATCGATGATATACCAGAATTTTTTGAATCAAATCATTCTGGATTGGTTTAGAGAACACAAAAAAGTCCAAAATACTTTGATTTATGACATTTTTACAAGCATTACACATTTTGTTAAAAACTACTTATTCAACAAATTCGATTGATTAATACGAGTTGATTTTCTGTTACGATAAATTGATGAAACAATAGCTAAGCCAATAGCTGCTTCAGCGGCTGCAATAGCTATAACAAAAATTGAGAAAATATTTCCTTTTAATTGACGACTATCAAAAAAATCAGAAAAAGTTACAAAATTTAGATTCACTGCATTTAATATAAGTTCAAGACACATAAGAGCTCTAACCAAATTGCGACTCGTGATTAATCCATAGATACCGATGGAAAATAAATAGGCACTCAAAACAAGTACATGCTCGAGCATCATTGAATTGACCAACTCCTTATCAATATTGATTCATTTGATTTCAATATGAACAAAAATGAAACTTATTTGATTATAAAAAATTCGAATCTAAGAAATACAAGAGAAATAAATAAATATAATACGTTTTAATAGATTATTTTCATTTATACAGAACTTCCAATGGAATGGAAATAAATATGAGAATTATTTTATTACATTGCTGATTTTAAACTTCCATTATTGACGAGCTACAGCAATTGCCCCGATCAAAGAAACCAAAAGAATTATCGAAATGAGTTCAAATGGAAGAAAAAAATCTGTTGATAAATGAATTCCAATTTGTTGACTATTATTTATTAAATCTTGTTCTAAAATCTGGTTTGATCGTGTAGTCCAAATAATTCCGTACCATGATGTATTTAGAACAGTAGTAATTAATGAAACAAAAAGACTTGTACAAAGTAAGGAAGTAACTCCATTTCCGACAGTCCAAAGATGAAAATCTTTGTCATATTCTGAACCATTCATGAACATTACAGCAAATATGATTAACACATTAATAGCCCCCACGTAAATAAGAAGCTGTGCAGAAGCTACAAACTGAGAATTTGCGAGAATATAAAAGAAAGATATAAAAACAAGAACCAATCCCAAAGAAAAGGCAGCAAAAATTGGATTAGTAAAGAATATAACTCCTAGGCCCCCTAATATTAGACCTAATCCCAGAAATACTAAAAGAAAATCGTGTATTAGTCCAGGTAAATCCATTCTATGTAAAATAACAGATAAAAAGTTTCATGATCTTATTGACTTGACCAGGAAAATGAAAGAAAGTTTCTCTTTTGATGATCCATTCCGAATTAAACGAAAGCTGAATGAGTTCGAATTGATGTAGACAGAGTTTTTTAACTAATTCTATTTTTAATAGAAACATAAAAAAAAAAAAAAAGAAAATCTTTGAAACATTTCCAATTCAAAAACTTTTCATAAAATTTCTTAGAAAAGAATTAGTTATTAGAACAAAAATAAAGTTTTTGAATTTAGCGAAAACCAAAGGGAGCAACATGCAATTTATCTGTTCTTTTCTCTTTGTATTTTAGGCGAATTCAAAATTGTTCGAATTGTATAATCGTCATTTATTGATATTGGTAAACGACCCAAAGCAATTTGATTATAGTTTAATTCATGACGATCATATGTAGAAAGCTCATATTCTTCGGTCATTGATAAACAATTTGTTGGACAATACTCAACACAATTACCACAAAAAATGCAAATTCCAAAATCAATACTGTAATTAAGCAATCGTTTTTTCCGAATATCCATTTCCAATTTCCAATCAACAACAGGTAGATCTATAGGACATACACGAACACAGACTTCACAAGCAATGCATTTATCAAATTCAAAGTGGATTCGCCCACGAAAACGTTCCGATGTTATTAATTTTTCATAAGGATATTGAATAGTTACAGGTAAACGATTGGCATGAGAAAGGGTAATTAGAAACCCTTGACCAATATACCTTGCCGCCCGTACTGTTTGTTGACCATAATTCATGAATCCAGTTACCATAGGTAGCATATCACAAAGATCGATAAAAAAATTTATGTTTGTTTCTTTCTCTTGTTTGAAGGGAATGGAGTCAATCGAAAATATTGGATTGATGTCTAATTCTTTTTCTTTAGAGTGAAAAGAGTTGGAAAGAAGTTGTTAATAATAAATTGCCTAAAGAAATAGGTAAAAGAAATTTCCATCCAAGGTTTAAAAGTTGATCCATTCTTAGTCTAGGTAAAGTCCATCTTGTTGTAATAGAAATGAACAAGAAAAAATAAGTTTTAGCTAATGTAATAAAAATACCAATTGTTGTTCCAAAGACTCCATCTGTTTCAATTATTTTCAAAAGTTCAGGGACAAATATGTAGGGGATAGAGAAATTCCAACCGCCCAAGTAAAGAACTGTTACAAATAATGAAGAAACTAGTAGATTTAGGTAGGAAGCAACGTAAAATAAACCAAATTTAATACCGGAATATTCGGTTTGATAACCTGCTACTAATTCTTCTTCTGCTTCTGGTAAATCAAACGGTAATCTTTCACATTCTGCTAGAGAAGAGATTATAAAAACGATAAACCCTATGGGTTGTCGCCACAAATTCCATCCCCAAATCCCATATTTTGCCTGTGCCTCAACTATATCAACTGTACTTAAACTGTTCGATAATCATAGTCGATGATCAGATCGCTGCTATCATCGCTATTCCAGAACCGTACGTGAGATTTTGACCTCATACGGCTCCTCAAGGGTCATAAAGAAATCTAAGTACCAACTAGTTCTATATTCTGCCATCTTGTTCCTTTTGTAGGATAAGAGCGAAAAGAAATGGAAAACTCCTAAAATATACCAATGAAATTCTGTCTGCTATACTTTCATAAATGAAAAAGTGCTTCTGAATTTATCTTTTCCTTTCCTTTGTAATTGAATTCTATTTTTTTTTTTTCGAAAAAAACTTCATCCTTCAATAAAAGACTGCTTTTAGCAATGTAAATAGATATGATATTTCATTTTTTATCTTTTTTGATTATGAAAAAGATACATGCATTCATGTTCATGAATAATGAGAATAATTGAATTTCAATAAATATGGATATAGAAAACCAAGAATAAAAAAACGATCTTTCAAAAATCAAAAATAAAGGATTACTTCGTTCCTGATAGTCATTCATTTAATCGGTGGATAGGAGCATACTCTGGATCGGAATTCTGGGGAGTACGACTTGATCATTTCTACTAAATTAAAGCCCCAATTAGTATTTCGTTTCGATAATCTAAAAAAAATAGAAAAATTTATATTTGAATCACTTACAGAATCTCTATTACTAATCCTTTGTGTACCTTGGTGTTCCTAATCATCCACTCCTTTTTTTTGAATCTCCATGTAATGTATGGTAACACATACAAAGGGCAGTAAGAATTTCATAGAGCTTCTTTTGTCAACCCGCTTCAAGAAATGATCACTAAAAAATTAGTCTTGGGGGAAACGTTAATCTTTTAGATTTACTTTCATGTAACTCTTGTACATAGAACATGAGACTCAATTTTTTGACGGCAAATTTAAAAGCCGTTTTCTTTCACTCATCTAACTATCTAGTTTCGTTCATCAATCCGAATAGTGACTAAAAAAAAAACTATTCAATGTATAATGTATTAACGTTTATCCCTAAGAATCGATCGATCAATCCAATAGAAATAAAAAAAGTTGATGTCTCAACGAATCACACGTAGAGATATTGATAACACACATAGAGTTAATGGTATTTCATAACTAATTGATTGGGCAGCAGCCCGTAGACCACCTAAAAAGGAATATTTATTATTTGATCCATATCCTGACATAAGAAGTCCAATAGGAGCAATACTGGAGATGGCGATCCATAAAAAAACACCAATACTTAGATCGGCTAGAATAAGATGGTAGCTAAAAGGAATTACTGAATAACTTAATAGAATTGATATGACTGCTATTGAAGGTCCGATACTGAATAAACTTGTATCTCCTCTAGACGGAAGAAGGTTCTCTTTTAAAAGTAGTTTTGTCCCATCCGCTAAAGCTTGAAGAATTCCCAAAGGGCCAGCATATTCAGGTCCAATACGTTGTTGTATCCCTGCAGATATTTCTCTTTCTAACCACACAATTACTAGTACACCTATTGTAATTCCCAATACAAGAATCAGAATAGGAACAAGCATCCATATGGTCTCATATATCTCTTTTAAAGATTCCAATCGAGAAAAAGAATTTATAGTTTGTACTTTGGTTATATCAATTATCATTTCAACGATCAACTTCTCCCATAATGATATCTATGCTACCTAATATCGTCATAATATCAGCCAATTTCATTTTTTTCACTAATTGAGGAAGAATTTGCAAATTTATAAAACCCGGCGGACGAATTTTCCATCTCCAAGGAAAAACACTTTGATCCCCTATCAAATAAATTCCCAATTCGCCTTTTGGGGCTTCGACTCTTGCATAAAGCTCTTGTTTCGACAATTCAAAAGTAGGAGACGGTTTTTTACTAATGAATCGATATTCAAAATCATTCCATTCAGGATCTCGTATTTTATTCAAACGCCGAATTTCTAAATTTTCATAGGGACCCCCCGGAATCCCCTCTAGAGCTTGTTGAATAATTTTTATAGATTCTGCCATTTCACTAATTCGTATTAAATACCGAGCTAATGAATCTCCTTCTTTTTGCCATTGGATTTCCCAATCCAATTCGTCGTAAGACTCATAATTATCAACTTTACGAAGATCCCATTTTCTTCCGGAAGCTCGTAGCATTGGTCCTGACAATCCCCAATTTATTGCTTCTTCTCCGCTAATAATGCCCACTCCCTCAACTCTTTTTAAAAAAATAGGGTTTCGTGTAATAAGCTTTTGATATTCAGCAATCCCCGTTAAAAAATAATCACATAAGTCCAAACATTTATCGATCCAGCCATAAGGTAAATCAGCAGCTACTCCTCCAATACGAAAATAATTATGCATCATTCTCATACCGGTAGCAGCTTCAAATAGATCATATATCAATTCTCTTTCTCTGAAAATATAAAAAAAGGGTGTCTGTGCACCAATATCTGCCATAAAAGGGCCAAGCCATAACAAATGAGAAGCTATCCGACTCAATTCCAACATAATAACTCTTATATAACTAGCTCTTTTAGGTACTTGAATATTTCCTAATTGCTCTGGTGCATTTACAGTGATTGCTTCTGTAAACATAGTACCTAAATAATCCCAACGTGTTACATAAGGTAAATATTGTATAATTGTTCGATTTTCCGCAATTTTTTCCATCCCTCTGTGTAAATAACCTAATATGGGTTCACAGTCAATAACATCTTCTCCATCTAAAGTAACGATGAGTCGAAGAACGCCATGCATTGATGGGTGTTGAGGACCCATATTGACTATCATGAGGTCGTTTCTTGTAGTTGGTACAGTCATAGATTTTTACCGGATTCCTTGTTCCATGAATTGCTGAAAACGAAAAGAAATTTATTCAAGATCGAATAAATAAAAAAATGAAAAACGACTCTTCAAATTAACGTCTTTTTAATTCTCGAATATTTAATTCACTTATTAATTCTTTATAACGTATTTGATTTTTTTTTGACAAATAAGCCAACAGGCGTTGGCGTTTTCCAAGAATTTTCCGTAGACCTCTCTGAGATGAATAGTCTTTTTTGTGTAATTCCAAATGTGAAGTAAGTCTCCGTATCTTTTTGGTAAAACGGAATACTTGAAATTCAATAGACCCCCGGTTTTCTTCTTTTTCTTCTTGCGAAATAAACGATATGAATGAATTTTTTGCCATAAAAAATTCTTATACTTCCTATTTTACGAATATGAATTTTACTAATCAGTAATAATAATGCAAGTTTTTTTAATCTCGTGTACAAAAATTCTCCTATTGATTCGTTTCTGCATCTGATTCTAATTGATACATCAGTGAATTAGTATCATGTATCAGAATGGGATGTAAGACAAGGCATGTGTGCATTTTTTTTTCTTTCTATATTTGAATAGATATAGGAGAGAATAGATAAGAGAAAAGTTTCATCAATGAATTTTCAATTGTGGATACATATGTATCCTTAACATACTGAAACGACTACCATTATTCGTATGAAACCAATAGCGATTCATACAAGCTAAATCTTCGATTCGAGAATTCGGCCAAAGAAATAATTTTAATTGAATAAATTTCATTTGATCTCTGTTAAGATCGTTCTTTTCATCCAAAAATTGACCGCAGTTTTTAATTATGTTCCTGTTTAAAGATATTTTATTTTGATTGAGATCACCCTTATTCCTTGAATTGAAACAAATTAGGATTCTTAATTCTCTACGACGTATGGACGATAAAATATTTTCAGGAACAATCAAGTCGTACTTATTTTTTTCTATTTTTTTTATTAGTTTTTTATTTTTTACAACGAATTCTTTCTTATTAACATTTTCTCTATCTTTTTTTTTATTTTTTTGGTCTTTACCCTTGTCAACCAATGAAATACTTACAGTTTGATACATAATCAATTCTCCATCACCTTTTACAGATAGACGAATGGGTTCAATAATAAATATCCCTTTTTTCATCAATTTTGTAAGAGTAAAGTCCTTCTGAATCAGCATTATATCCAGACTCATTTCTCTCCTTTCAATAGAGGATATAGCAATCTCTTTTGGATTTATCAATCTAAGCAGAAGACAATATACCTTTATATTATTGATCATTTTTTGACTCAAAGGATCATCCCATCGTAATTGAAAAAGCAAATATTTTTTCAGGAAGAAAAAAAGTTCTGCTTCTGTACTGCTTTTGTATTTTTTTTTCTTTCTACCTTTTTTTATATCTGGTACTTTATAATCTTCATTGATCTCGTTTTGTTGGGTTGATAGAACCAATTCAGAGTGACCCTGGTTTTGGGCATCTGATTCAGTATTTTTTTGATTTATAGATTCTTTTTCTTCTTGATTTGGATATGCTAATTCAAAAACTTTTTTGTCATTGGATGGTACAAGGGTTTCTTTTTTTTGTTTTTTTTTCATGCATTTGTTTTTACTAACACTAAAAATTTCACTTACGTTAAAATTAAAAAACAATGACTTGATTGGTATAACCCACGGTTTTTTTTTATATCTATTATAAAATAACACAAATTCTGGAAAGAACCAAAGTTCCAGATTGGATATAGGACGTTTTAGTATTTCTTCATTCATTCCCATCCAATCAAAAAAAAGGCGTTTTTTATTAGACGAGTTTTTTTCTTGATGAATTATAAAATCAAAATGGGATTTCTTATCCATTTTATCAATCATTTTATAATTTTTAGTACCAGTCTTAATACTTTTTTTACTGTTGGTAGTAATACTGATCCAGGCTTCAATGTCGGCTTTGTTTCTAAGACAAAAATTGAGAATTGTCCAATCGAAATCTTTTCTATCTGTATTTTTTTCCATATCCATAAAATCTTTTTTTACTAGATACTTATTGATAGGAATATTCCCCCACATAGCAAAAATTTTTTTTTTATGTGTATTGTAGTTAGAACTATAAGAAATTTTTTCATTCTGCTTTCTTTGAAATGGTAACCCATAAAAATCTGAGTACTTCGTATTTTCAGAATCAATCGATTTATATGATAAAAGATCATATCTATAGATTTTTTGAAAATTCTCTTTTTTCTTTGGCCATATCATTAAGTAGGTTTTCAAATTATTTTCCTTTTCCTTTTTATAATGGATGGATTTATTTAGTTTAATTCGCCACTTTTGTGGTACTAACTTAAACCAGTCTCTATTAGATAAATCATATTCATAATGTTTTTTCAACCAATCTTTCCATTCATTTGTTCCATAACTTTGATCTTTTAATCCGGAAAGAATTATTCCGTGTGTTTGAAAAGAATTTTTTATTTCATTTTTAATAAAGAAAGGTGTTCCATGATGTTTAAAAACAGATCTTAACTGATCCAAGATCATAACTTTGTTTTGTGAGATTTTGTAAAATACATAGGCTTGTGAGAGAAAGGATAAATCAAAAATCACTTTCGAATCCTTAAAATTACTTTGAAGATTCCTATTTATAGTATTCAAAAAAGAAAGTGATTTTTTTATAGTGTAAATAAATGGAATTTTATTTTGATTTGTTTTATCAATTCTTTCTTTCGTTTTTTGATTATTGGAAATTTCTTCAATGAATTTTTTTGTTGTTTCAACAAGAGGTTTTGCCTTCATTCTGAAAATCTTAATGATCGATAAAAATATATCGATGTATATCCTTTCACCGAGAAATTTTATAAAATAAAAAGGTTTACGGATTAATCGAGCAGTTCTTCTTTTTAAGATAAGAAAAAGACTTTTTGGTGCTTCTAATTTTTTATAACTATAACTTGTTGTGTTAGGACTAATTTTTTCCTTTGTAATTCTTTCTTTTTTTTTTCTTATTGTACTTATTTTATCAGTTAAATCTTGAAGTTTTTTTTCTGTCAGTGAATATTTTGTCCAATCCATGGATTGAGTTTGAATAGAGGATTCCTTAAGAATCAAATTATTGATTCTATAATCTTTTTTATTTTTGATTCCCCTCAACTCTTTATTCGATGGGAATGCTAAGATTTTTTTTACTTTTGAAATTTTTTTTATTATAGTTTTTATAAATTGAAATTTTTTGAGAATCCATTTTTCTTTTGGTACTTTTATCAAAAATTTTGTTCGTTCTTTGAAAATTTTTAGAACTCTAAAAAATGTCTTTCTAATTTTTATAATTTTTTTTTCGAGTTCTTTAAAAATGGGTTTAAAAAAAGAATATTTTTTTCGAGGCGAGCCAAAAGGAAATTCTGTTTCCATCCCCCAAATTGTTAAAAAACAAAAATCATCTTTTATTTTTTTTTCTTTATTTCGATCTCTCTGAGAAAAGGGGGTCCTAGATTTGTGCCAAGGTTTCAAACTGAAAGGAAATAGTATTTTTATCTGAATACCATCTTTTAACCAATTTTTAGGAAATTCGGTTTCTGATAATTGAACACCATTATAGGTACATTTTACATGCATTTCTCGATTCCACGCCTTTATGTCTTCAGACCATTCGGGAAGTTGCAAAAATAATAGGCGGCCAATATTTTTCACTATTATCAATAAAGGCAATATAAAATATTTTCTAATAATTGACTGAGTTACTAACATTAAACCCCTTATTCCTTGAGCAAAAAGAATGGTATCCCACGTTTCTGCAATTTCGATTCGTGCTTGTTCTTTTTTTTTTTCTTCTTCTCCTTCGTAATCTTCGTTTTTATCCCACTCTTCTTCGATAGAATCAAAATTTTTAAGTTCTGTGTATTTCTTTTTGAAAATTCGTTTGATTATTCTGGAAATATCAAACGAAAAAAACGAAGATTTTTCTAATCTGTCGAAAAAAAGTGGGGAATGTACATTTGCTTGAAATAGTTCCGAAATGACTATTTTACGTCTTTGAACACGCATAGAACCTTTTATTATATCTCGACGAAAATCTGACTGTTGTGAATACCGTATCAAAGCTACTTCGTCCGCTTGATCGGAACTCTCAGTATCCTTAAGAAAAGGATTAGTAGTTTTTTCGGTATCAGTAAAAATTACTACGCGCTTTCCTTTCCTGGAACGTATTTCAGGATCTATTGCTACGTCTTCGTCTTTTTCTCTTTCTTGTTGTTCTAAATCATCGATTAATTTGTATGACCATCTAGGAACTTTTTTACTTATTTCTTTTATTTCAGTCGATTTTTGTTTATTATTCATAGGATTAATTATGACTACATCGAATAATAAATTTAACAACTTTTCTCCTTCTTCTGAAGAAATAAATTCTTGGTCCGAAACTAGCCAATTTTCATTAAAAGCTGGCTCTATCGAGAAAGATTCTTTTTCAAATTTATATTTTTTATGTTCCAATTTAGGTTTTTCAAAATCATTAAAAAGGATATTATGAAGTTTATTTTTTTCTACTGACTTTTTAACGACAGTTTCTGAAGGTAAAAAGAATTCTTTTATTATTCCACGAGAAAATCCTTTTAAGAAAGGATCATATTTTTTAGGCAAGTATTCTTTTTTATGTTTATCATTGCATAATTGAGTTTTTGTTTCAAGTATATCTAAAAAAAAAGATCCTGTGTCGAGTATTTCAAT